AATTGGTTACTCGAAGGTATTCATATAAAGATCCTATGTCCTTTTTATCTGAAACCGTGGCACAGATCTAAGCTACAATCCCATCATAGAGATTCAATGCCGAAATTTTATTTTTTAACAATTTTTGGAACGGAGACTAAACACCCTTTTGGTTATAGCCGCAGACGACCTTCTTTTTTTAAACCTATTTGGAAACACCTTCAAAAAAAACTTAAAAAGAGGAAAAATCGAAGTTTTCCAGCTCAAGAAATTATAAAAGAAAGAATAAAAAAGTTTCTAAAGGGATTTAATGAAAAAACAAGATGGGTTATGAAAATAAAAACAGTTCGATTTATAAAAAGAATAATGAAAGAGTTTGCAAAAGTAATTCCATTATTTGGATTAAAGGAAGTATATAAATCAAATAAAAATAATTTGATAACAAGTAATCAGATGATTCATGAATCGGCCGTTCGAATTAGATCCATGGATTGGACAAATTTTTCACTGACAGAAAAAAAGATCAAGGATCTGGCTGATAAGATAAGTACAATCAGAAATAAAATCGAAAAAATGTCAAAAGACAAGAAAAAAATATTTATAACTACGGATATAACCATTAGTCCTAACGAAACAAGTTGTGATGATAAAAGATTAGAATCGCCGAAAAAGATTTGGCAGATATTAAAACGGAGAAGTGCCCGACCAATACGTAAATGTCACTATTTTATGAACATTTTTATTGAAAGGATATACGTAGATATCTTTGATATCTTTTTACGTATGATTATGAATATTCCCAGAATCAATGTAGAAATTTTACTTAACTCAAAAAAACAAATTACTGATAAATACAGTTCCAATGGTGAAACAAATAAAAAAAGAATTGATGAAAAAACTAAAAATCCAATTCATTTTTTTTCAACTATAAGAAAAAGAAAGTCTATTTTTAATAAGAATTCACAGATTTTTTGTGACCTCTCTTCTTTGTCACAGGCATATGTATTTTACAAATTATCACAAACTCAAGTTATCAACAAGTATCACTTGAATTCCATATTTCAATATCACGGAACAATTCCTTTTATTAAGGATAAAATAAAATATTTTATTGGAGCACAAGGAATATTTCATTGCGAATCAAGGCATAAGAAACTTCACAGTTTTGGAATGAATGAATGGAAAAACTGGTTAATGGGTAATGATCACTATCAATACGACTTATCTCAGACTATATGGTCTAGATTACTACCACACAAATGGCGAAATGGAATCAATCAAAGTTTTATGGTTCAAAAAACAAACCCAATAAATTTTGATTCATATAAAAAAGACCAATTAATTCATTACGAGAAACAAAACAATTATGCAGTGAATTCATTACGGAGCCAAAAAAATAAATTAATAAAAAACTACAAATATGATCTTTTATCAAATAAATATATTAATTATGAATATGAAGATAAGAAGGGTTCATATATTTCTGGGTTTCCATTACAAGTAAACGCAGCCCGAGGGATCCTCTATACTAGAGATAATCCTGAATTTGATTATTTAACAGCAGATATAGATTATTTACCAGTAGATATAGATCTTAGTAATTATTTACGAAAAGATTCTATTATTGATAGGAATAAAAATCCGGATAGGAAATATTTTGATTGGAGAGCTTTTAATTTTGGGCTTAGAAAAACAAGCGATATTGAGGAATGGACAAATGCCAGTACCAACATAAAAAAAAATACTAAGACTCGTTATTATTATTATCAAATAATTGATAAAATTGATAATAAAAATAATCTTTTTAATCTCACAATTCATAACCAAATCAACAACCCAGCAGCCAATCAAACAAAAACATCTTTTGACCGGAAGGGAATGAATGAAAAAAGACTAAATGGGCCTATATCAAATTGGGAACCTTGGTTTTTCCCAGAATTTGGGTTATTTTATGATGTATATAAGACTGAGCCGTGGATCATACCAATCAATTTACTTCTTTTTAATTCGAATATAAAAGAAAACAATCTAACAATCACCCAAAAGCTAAAAAAATGGCTTGAATTAGAGAATCTAAATCAAGTTGAACAAGTTGAATTAGAGCTTGATTTAGATTCGCTAAATCAAATTGAATTAGAGAATCTAAATCAAGAAGAAAAACAAGAGCCAATCCCAGGATATCTTGGATATGATCCATTAGAAGACTATGTTGAAGAAGATTTGTGGGGATCAGACTCAGACGTTCTTGAATACATCGAGGAAACTAAATATATTTCCCGGTTGATGTTAAAACTCTTCCTGAAAAGATATTTTCTTTTGAAATTTCAATTGAAAACGACTTTTTCTTTGAGCCAAACAGCAACCAATAATTTAAAGATATATTGGCTACTCCTTAGATTGAGAGATCCAAATGAAATGGCTGCAGCCTTTCTTCGAAGAGACGAAATAAATCTGGTTCCAATGCTGTTTGGAAAGCCAGAGTTTATGACTTTTTTCAATTTGGAAAAAGGGGGACTATTAGTTATTGAACCAACTCGGCTATCCACAAAATGGGATGGACAATGGATCATGTACCAAACCATAGCTATTTCACGGGTGCATAAGAGTCAGCACCAAACTAATCGAAGATGTCAAGAAAAAAGAAATGTTGATAAGAATGGTCTTAATGATTTTATTGTTCCTGAAAATATTTTATCTCCTAGACGTCGTAGAGAATTGAGAATTCAAATTTGTTTAAATTCGAGAAATGTCAATGTTGGGGATAGAAACCAAGTATTTTGCAATGGGAACAGTGCAAGGAACTGTGGTGAATTTTTTTATGAGGATAAGCATCCTGATGTAGATATAAATAAAATTTTTAAGTTCAAATTATTTCTTTGGCCCAATTATCGATTAGAAGATTTAGCTTGTATGAATCGCTATTGGTTTGATACCAATAATGGTAGTCGTTTCAGTATGTTAAGGATACATATGTATCCATGATTGATAATTAGTTGATGGTACATTTCCATGGATCAAGTGGTATATCCGGTATAGTAGATGAAGACAAACAAATATACACACACGCCTTGTGTTATATTCTATTCTGGTACATGATACTGATTCAATAACTTTATCTTAGCTTAGAATTATATCTAGTAATGAGTCGTCATAATCTTCTTATCTTAAGTTCAAATTCTTCTCTTTTGTGGGTTATAAATGTACCGCCCTTTTGTATCTATATCCAAAGAAAATTTTGCATTTGAATTCGATAAAAAAAGAAGTATATGAATAAATACAGATTTTTGTGTATTGTATGTATAAGAAATTAGAATGACTGGCATTATTATTACTGATCAGTAAAATCCATATCTGTAAAAAAAGGGAAAACTAATTCTTTTTATGGTAAAAAATTTATTAATTTCAGTTCTTTCGCAAGAAGAAAAAGAAGAAAATAAGGGGTCTGTTGAATTTCAAGTATTCAGTTTCACCAATAAGATACGTAGACTTACTTCCCATTTAGAATTGCACAGAAAAGACTATTTATCTCAGAGAGGTCTACGGAAAATTTTGGGAAAACGTCAACGGCTGCTGGTTTATTTGTCAAAGAAAAATAGAGTACGTTATAAAGAATTAATTAGTCAATTGGATATTCGGGAGCCAAAAACTCATTAAGTGAATTTGAAGATTAGATTAGTTTGAATTATTGGATTTATTAGATTTTTATTATTTTCTATTATACTTTAAATATTAAAATATTATTATAGATATATTTATTATTATTATAATTTGATGAACTTCATTTCGGTTTCAGCACTTCATGGAATAATGAATCGGGGAAAAAATATATGACTGTACCAACTACAAGAAAAGACCTCATGATAGTCAATATGGGTCCTCACCACCCATCAATGCATGGTGTTCTTCGACTCATCGTTACTCTAGACGGGGAAAATGTTATTGACTGTGAACCCATATTGGGTTATTTACACAGAGGGATGGAAAAAATTGCTGAAAATCGAACAATTATACAATATCTTCCTTATGTAACACGCTGGGATTATTTAGCTACTATGTTTACAGAGGCAATAACGGTAAATGGACCAGAACAGTTGGGAAATATTCAAGTACCGAAAAGAGCGAGCTATATTAGAGTAATTATGCTAGAACTGAGTCGTATAGCTTCTCATTTGTTATGGCTTGGCCCTTTTATGGCCGATATCGGCGCGCAGACGCCTTTCTTCTATATTTTCCGAGAGAGGGAATTGATATATGATCTGTTCGAATCTGCGACAGGTATGCGAATGATGCATAATTATTTCCGTATCGGAGGGGTAGCTGCTGATTTACCTTATGGCTGGATAGATAAATGTTTTGATTTCTGTGATTATTTTTTAACAGGGATTACTGAATATCAAAAGCTTATTACGCGTAATCCCATTTTTTTGGAACGAGTTGAAGGGGTGGGCATTATTGGTGGAGGAGAGGCAATAAATTGGGGCTTATCAGGACCAATGCTACGAGCGTCCGGAATTGAATGGGATCTTCGTAAAGTCGATCATTATGAGTGTTACGACGAATTTGATTGGGAAGTACAATGGCAAAAAGAAGGAGATTCGTTAGCTCGTTATTTAGTCCGAATCAGTGAAATGGCGGAATCCATAAAAATTATTCAACAAGCTCTGGAAGGAATTCCTGGGGGTCCCTACGAGAATTTAGAGGTACGGCGCTTTGATAGAACAAAGGATTCCGAATGGAATGAATTTGATTATCGATTCATTAGTAAAAAACCTGCGCCTACTTTTGAATTATCTAAACAAGAACTTTATGTAAGAGTGGAAGCCCCAAAAGGGGAATTGGGAATTTTTCTGATAGGAGATCGGGGTGTTTTTCCCTGGAGATGGAAAATTCGTCCGCCCGGTTTTATCAATTTGCAAATTCTTCCTCAGCTAGTTAAAAGAATGAAATTGGCTGATATTATGACAATACTAGGTAGTATCGATATTATTATGGGAGAAGTTGATCGTTGAAATGATAATTGATACGACAAGAGTACAAGCTATCAATTCTTTTTCCAGATCGGAATCCTTAAAAGAGGTTTATGGGCTCGTCTGGTTACTTGTTCCTATTCTTACTCCTGTATTGGGAATCATAATAGGGGTACTAGTAATTGTGTGGTTAGAAAGACAAATATCTGCAGGGATACAACAACGTATTGGACCCGAATACGCGGGTCCTTTGGGAATTCTTCAAGCTCTAGCAGATGGTACAAAATTACTTTTCAAAGAAGATCTTATCCCATCTAGAGGCGATATTAGTTTATTCAGTATTGGACCGTCTATAGCGGTCATATCCATTTTACTAAGTTTTTCAGTAATTCCTTTTGGCTATCACCTTGTTTTAGCCGACCTCAATATAGGGGTTTTCTTGTGGATTTCCATTTCAAGTATTGCTCCTATTGGACTTCTTATGTCAGGATATGGATCGAATAATAAATATTCCTTTTTAGGTGGTCTACGAGCTGCTGCTCAATCGATTAGTTATGAAATACCATTAACTCCATGTGTGTTATCAATATCTCTACGTGTGATTCGTTGGAACATGGACTTTTTTTATTTGACCTAATTTATTTGCATTTTCGTTCTAGGAAAAAAGAAAGTGGAATGTATTGAATAGATATCCTCATTTTTTTATTCAACATTCGGGGCGATGAGCTAAACCAGATAGTTATATGAGTGAAAGAAAACAGCTTAGAAATTGGCAGTAAAAAGATTGAGTCTCATTACCTAGGTACAAGAGTTAAGCGGACATAAATATAAACAGTATAAACGGGTTACCCCAAGCAAGATTGGTTGATTAGCCATCATAGTTTGAAGCGGGTACAAAAGAGAAACTGTATGGAGTTTTTATTATTGTATGTATGTATTACCATACCGGAGATCGAATAAAAACAAGTGGACGGTTAGGAATACCAAGGTACACAAAGGATTAGTAATGGAGATAATGTAAGTAAATTATCCAAAGGGATATTTTAAAAGGAATCCTAATGGGGCTTTAAGTTAGTAGAAATGATCAAGCAGTACTTTCCCACGATCCCGATCCAGAGTATGCTCCTACCCACTAATTAAACAAATTACTATCAGGAACGAAGTAATCCTTTATTTATTTTTTTTTATCCAGATTAATACAGATAGAATTCTTATCATGATTCATGAACTAATATAATAGAATGTCTAATTCTTTGTCTAAAAGAAATAAGTCGAAATTTTTATTGAAACAACGTGATACAACGAGTATTTTATTGAAGTATTAAGTTATTACTGAACAAAAAATTGCAATTATAAAGAATGAGATCAATTCAGAAGCATTTGTTTTATTATAGCAGACAGAATTGCATTGGTCTAATTTCGGACTCTCCAATGTATCTTTACTCTATCTACTCTACAAGATAAGTAAAGTATATCGAGATAATATTGAACCAGTCCTTAGATTTATTTGTGGCCATCGAGGAGCCGTATGAAGCTTAAGTCTCATGTACGGTTTTGCAATAGCGATGGGAATAGTGATGTTATCACCGACTATGATTATCTAACAGTTCAAGTACAGTTGATATAGTTGAGGCGCAGTCAAAATATGGTTTTTGGGGTTGGAATCTGTGGCGCCAACCTATAGGTTTTACTGTTTTTTTCATTTCTTCCCTAGCAGAATGCGAGAGATTACCTTTTGATTTACCAGAAGCAGAGGAAGAATTAGTAGCAGGTTATCAAACCGAATATTCAGGTATAAAATTTGGTTTATTTTATGTTGCTTCCTATCTAAATCTACTAGTTTCTTCATTATTTGTAACAGTTCTTTACTTGGGCGGCTGGAATCTCTCTATTCCGTACATATTAAGTCCTGAGCTTTTCGGAATAAATGAAGTGGGTGGAGTCTTTAGAACGACCATTGGTATCTTTATTACATTAGCTAAAGCTTATTTGTTCCTGTTCATTCCTATCACAACAAGATGGACTTTACCTAGAATGAGAATGGACCAACTATTAAATCTTGGATGGAAATTTCTTTTACCTATTTCTTTAGGTAATCTATTATTGACAACCTCTTCCCAACTCTTTTCACTGTAAAGGCACAGCCTATTCTAGATTCATAACTTCTCTCAAACAAGAGAAAGAAACATAAAATTATTCATATATATTCAAGATATGTTCCCCATGGTAACTGGGTTCATGAATTATGGCCAACAAACAGTACGGGCTGCAAGGTATATCGGTCAAAGTTTTATGATTACCTTATCCCATGCAAATCGTTTACCTGTAACTATTCAATATCCTTATGAAAAATTGATCACATCGGAACGTTTCCGTGGTCGAATCCACTTTGAATTTGATAAATGCATTGCTTGTGAAGTATGTGTTCGGGTATGTCCTATAGATCTACCCGTTGTTGATTGGAAATTGGAAACTTCTATTCGAAAGAAACGATTGCTTAATTACAGTATTGATTTCGGAATCTGTATATTTTGTGGTAACTGCGTTGAGTATTGTCCAACGAATTGTTTATCAATGACTGAAGAATACGAACTTTCTACTTATGATCGTCACGAGTTGAATTATAATCAAATTGCTTTGGGTCGGTTGCCAATGTCAGTAATCGACGATTACACAATTAGAACAATTATGAATTCGACTCAAACCAAAAAAGCCGTGGGTAAACCACTTGATTCAAGAACAATTACCGATTACTAATACTAAGATTTAGTTTTGATCTAAAGTAGCGCAGCTTCTTTCATCTTGCTTGGTCAATAACTAAAACTAAAATTTTAACAACTATGGAGTGCTGAGAATAATGAATTGCTTTGGATTGAAAATGGATTCATATATACTAAACATATATATTGTATATGGTATATATATAAACAGTTAATAATAAAAAAAAAATTGATTAATTTCGAACGAAACTTTCGGATAGAGAAATGGTATTCAATCATTCAACTAATTTAACTAATAAGTGTATCTATATCAACCCACACCCCATTAGATTTAATTCAATTAGGAACGTATCAATAGGGTAACTTCTTTTTTCCTGGTTTGGTCAATAGGGTTATAAAAAATTTCGACTTAAAATTTATCTCTTATTTTACATAGAATGGATTTACCTGGACCAATACATGATTTTCTTTTAGTTTTTTTTGGATTGGGTCTTATAGTGGGGAGTCTAGGAGTGGTATTACTTACCAATCCAATTTTTTCTGCTTTTTCATTGGGATTAGTTCTTGTTTGTACATCCTTATTCCATATTCCATCGAACTCCCACTTTGTAGCTGCTGCACAGCTCCTTATTTATGTGGGAGCAATAAATGTATTAATTGTATTTGCTGTGATGTTCATGAATGGTTCAGAATATTACAAAGATTTCCATCTTTGGGCCGTTGGAGACGGAGTCACTTCGCTGGTTTGTACAAGTATTTTTGTTTCACTAATTACTACTATCCCAGATACGTCATGGTACGGGATTATTTGGACTACAAGATCAAACCAGATTATAGAGCAGGACTTGATTAATAATGGTCAACAAATAGGGATTCATTTATCAACAGATTTTTTTCTTCCATTTGAACTTATTTCGATAATTCTTTTAGTTGCCTTGATAGGTGCAATTGCTATGGCTCGTCAGTACTAAATAATTATAAAAAAAAAAAATAAATTATTATAATATAATAGGTAATAATATAATAGGTAATAGGGACTTGTTCTTTTCTTTAAATTCTATTTATTGTTCATATTGAAATGAATCGAGATTGATGAGGAGTTGGTCAATGATGCTCGAACATGTACTTGGTTTGAGTGCCTTTTTATTATCCATCGGTATTTATGGATTGATTACAAGTCGAAATATGGTTCGAGCGCTTATGTGTCTTGAACTTATACTGAATGCAGTTAATATTAATTTCGTAACATTTTCCGATTTATTTGATAATCGCCAATTAAAAGGAGCCGTTTTCTCAATTTTTGTTATAGCAATTGCAGCTGCTGAAGCAGCTATTGGATTAGCTATTGTTTCATCAATTCATCGTAACAGAAAATCAACTCGTATCAATCAATCTAATTTGTTGAATAAATAATGGTATAAATAAAAATATAGACTATTCGCCAATTAAAATTGGTATGTGCGACATAAGCCTACGGTGCTGTTTGCTAAAACGTGATAAATCAAAGTATCTTGGTACTCTTTTATGAGCAGATCCAGAACTAGATTGATTCTGGTAAATCTAAATCATTGATTCGTCTGGTGTCTAGAATATATAATTCATTTACTACTTTTACTAGATCGAAAATTTATGAGGTTAAAAAAATTTATAGATCCAATGTCACATTCAGTAAAGATTTATGATACATGTATAGGGTGTACCCAATGTGTACGCGCCTGCCCCACTGATGTATTAGAAATGATACCTTGGGACGGATGTAAAGCTAAGCAAATTGCTTCTGCTCCAAGAACAGAAGACTGTGTGGGTTGTAAAAGGTGTGAATCCGCTTGTCCAACGGATTTCTTGAGTGTCCGGGTTTATTTATGGCATGAAACAACTCGTAGTATGGGTCTAGCTTATTGATACGTTCCAGAAAATTCCACTTGAATCCATTTTTTTTCTTTACCGACAAAACCCGTACTCGATAAATTATTTTCTTTCGAGCACGGGTTTTTCTGGTCAAAGTGTATCTTGTCTTTACCACGAATGATTTTCCTTGGTTAACAATAATTGTTATTTTGCCGATATTCGCAGGTACTTTCATTTTATTTTTCCCTCATAGAGGAAATAAGGTTATTAGATGGTATACTATTTGTATATGTCTCTTAGAACTACTTCTAACGGCCTATGTCTTCTGTTATCATTTCCAATTGGACGATCCATTAATCCAATTAGAACAGGATTATAAATGGATAAATTTTTTTTATTTTCACTGGAGATTAGGAATCGATGGACTTTCCATCGGACCCATTTTACTCACGGGATTCATCACTACCTTAGCTACTTTAGCGGCCTGGCCGGTTACTCGAGATTCGAGATTGTTCCATTTCCTCATGTTAGCAATGTACAGCGGTCAAATAGGACCATTTTCTTCTCGGGATCTTTTACTTTTTTTTATCATGTGGGAATTAGAATTAATTCCTGTCTACCTACTTCTATCCATGTGGGGAGGGAAGAACCGTTTGTACTCAGCTACAAAATTTATTTTGTACACTGCAGGGGGTTCTATTTTTCTCTTACTGGGAGTTCTGGGTATGGGTTTATATGGTTCCAATGAACCAACATTAAATTTTGAAACATCAGCCAATCAATCATATCCTGTGGCATTGGAAATAATATTCTATTTTGGTTTTCTTATTGCTTATGCTGTCAAATTGCCGATTATACCTCTACATACATGGTTACCAGATACCCATGGAGAAGCACATTACAGTACATGTATGCTTTTAGCCGGAATCTTATTAAAAATGGGAGCATATGGATTGGTTCGGATCAATATGGAATTATTACCCCACGCTCATTCTATATTTTCTCCCTGGTTGATGATAATAGGCACAATTCAAATAATCTATGCAGCTTCAACATCTCTCGGTCAGCGCAATCTAAAAAAGAGAATTGCCTATTCCTCCGTATCTCATATGGGTTTCATAATTATAGGAATTGGTTCGATAACTGATACAGGACTCAACGGGGCCATTTTACAAATGATCTCTCATGGATTTATTGGTGCTGCACTTTTTTTCTTGGCAGGAACTAGTTATGATAGAATACGTCTTGTTTATCTCGACGAAATGGGAGGAATAGCTATCCCAATGCCAAAAATATTTACAATGTTCAGTAGCTTCTCGATGGCTTCACTTGCATTGCCTGGAATGAGTGGTTTTGTTGCAGAATTGGTGGTTTTTTTTGGACTAATAACGAGCCAAAAATATCTTTTAATGCCAAAAATACTAATCATTTTTGTAGCGGCAATTGGAATGATATTAACTCCTATTTATTCAGTATCTATGTTACGTCAGATGTTCTATGGATACAAGCAATTTCATTCTCCAAATTCTCATTTTTTTGATTCTGGACCACGAGAACTATTTGTTTCAATCTGTATCTTTCTACCCGTAATAGGTATTGGTATTTATCCGGATTTCGTTTTCTCACTATCAATTGACAAGGTAGAAGCTATTCTAGCTAATTACTTTTATAGATAGTTTTCATCAATAAGACATATAAAAATAAAAAAGATACAAAAAAAATCATTTTTTTTTGTTCAGTTGTACAATGTACAATGAAAACTAAATAAGTCTTCTTTTTCCTTCTTTATCTTTAAAGTAAAAAAAAAGAATTAAATTAATTGTAATCAGATACTTTTGTAGCTTTTGAGAACCATTTGAATCACTACTTTATTCAAATGGTTCTCAAAAACTCATAAAACTTTCATATGCTATTCCTATGTATTGTGTATTGTATTCGTAAGGTATTTTCCTCAATTAGATGTTAATGTGAATGAACCATAACTATGTAGCCCTATTCCTAATAGGTTTACTCCAAAATAGCAGATCCAAATTATAAAAAATCCCATAGAAGCCACAATTGCAGAATTCGAGCCTTGCAAATTTTCATTTGTTCTAGTATGTAAATAAATTGCGAATATTGTCCAAGTAATAAATGCCCAAGTTTCTTTTGGGTCCCAATTCCAATATGATCCCCACGCTTCATTAGCCCATACTGCTCCCGAAAGAATCCCTATGGTTAAAAATAGAAACCCGAGACTAATAATACGAGAACTCCAACAATCCAATTGCTGAATTAATTGATACCTGTGATAATTTCGAAATGAAATAAAATAATTGTTTTGTAAAACATTGCTTATTTTATTCGCGGATTGGATTTCGTCAAAGGGAAATCGCCCAATCAGCAAATTATTGTTTTTATATTTACCAAATATATCTATATTTTTTCGAAATGTAATGACTAGAAGAGCTACTGATAATAATGATCCACACAGAAGAGCTGCATAGCTCAATACCATCATACTTACGTGCATCATTAACCACTGTGATTGTAGAGCCGGTACTAATATTGCGGATTGATGCATTTTAGTTAAAAGACCTGAAGTAGCAAATCCTTGGGTAAAAACAGCACTTGGTGCAGTTATTGCATTTAAATGATTCATATGGTTCCTAAAATGGGGAACCATATGAATAATGGAGAAACTCCATGACAGGAACATTAATGATTCATATAAATCACTTAAGGGTAAATGTCCCGAATAAATCCAACGAATAACTAATAATCCTGTTATACAAACAAAAGTAGCTACCATTCCTTTTTCCGACGAATCATATAGTTCTACGATTTCGTGGACTAATAAGTTCATAAAAAAAATCGTAATTACAATGGAAACAATCGACAAAGAAATGTGAGTTAATATATGTTCTAAAGTAAAAAATATCATAAAAATCCTAAAATAAAGATGTCCTCCAACATTGGAATGGAAATCCAGAATTTAATTCTATACCTATACATTATAGGAGTTATTCGAGTATTTATTTTACTCTGATTTTTTTATTTTTTATAAGATGCCGCCACTCGGACTCGAACCGAGATGCTCTAGCACTGCTTCCTAAGAGCAGCGTGTCTACCGATTTCACCATAGCGGCTTGCTCTAAATCATAATAGCCCATCCATCTTCAATCGTCGAGATTGAAGGAGGCAATTCAATGCAATATCTTGAGGACACTTTTTAAAATATAATTCAAATTCCTATTGATATTTGAACGTTCAATAATAATTATCTGTAGTGTGGTGTGGGGCGGTGTTAGCTTTAAGAATGTAATGGCTTTTCGTGCGGTTTCTTATGGAATTGAAGAGTTGCAACTAGATAGTTCTGTTCTCAATCCATTCCCATTCCGAAATGAAAACAAAAAAGACATTTTTTTGTTTTTTTTATTGCAGTTCGCAAAGAACTGAAGTGACGAGTAACAAATTGACGGATATCATAGAGGTTACCGCAAACATAAGTTGTTTTATTGGAAGGAATATAAGCAACTGACTCAGTTTCACAACGAACTAGTTCAGAACTAATTCAATTAATGATTCCGAATACTGATTCCAAATAAATTAACTAAAATAACGAGGGCTTTTTTTTATCAGGTTGAGTTATTGGTGGATTATAGAATACATATCAAAATCAAGTACTTTTTTGTGTATTTTACCTGTTCTATGGATCTAAATTATTGTAATAATAAATGGTTGAAAATATCATACATATTCTGTATCTTCATAAATATCTTAGGTAATAATTATATTAAGTAATATAAGTAATAACTTTTAAACATTGACTTAATCTTATCATTTGATTGTAACTTCTTTATTTGATTTGAATATTTCAAATTTTAAAATTGAAATAATTTCAAATTTTCTATTTGAGTCTTTTCATATCTTGATTTTTTTTTGGCTCCTTTAAAAATATATAAGAGCTGGTGAATCGGAAACAATTAAACAAAACAATTAATAAAAAAGGTTTAATTTTATTATGGAACATACATATCAATATGCGTGGATCATACCTTTCGTTCCCCTTCCAGTTCCTATAGCAATAGGGTTGGGGCTTCTCCTTGTTCCGGCGGCAACAAAAAATATTCGTCGTATATGGGCTTTTCCTAGTGTTTTATTACTAAGTATCGTTATGATTTTTTCAGCCGATCTGTCTATTCAACAAATAAATGGCAGTCCTATCTACCAATATGTATGGTCTTGGACCATCAATAATGATTTTTCCTTAGATTTCGGCCATTTGATAGATCCGCTTACTTCCATTATGTTAATATTAATTACTACTGTTGGAATAATGGTTCTTATTTATAGTGACAATTATATGTCTCATGATCAAGGCTATTTGAGATTTTTTGCTTATATGAGTTTTTCTAATGCTTCCATGCTGGGATTAGTTACTAGTTCCAATTTGATACAAATTTATATTTGTTGGGAATTAGTTGGAATGTGTTCGTATCTATTAATAGGGTTTTGGTTCACACGACCCCTTGTGGCAAGTGCTTGTCAAAAAGCCTTTGTAACGAATCGTGTAGGGGATTTTGGTTTATTTTTAGGAATCTTAGGTCTTTATTGGATAACGGGTAGTTTTGAATTTCGGGATTTGTTCGAAATAGCCAATAATTTGATTGATAATGATGGGACCCATTCTTTATTTCTTACTTTGTGTGCTTCCCTATTATTTGTTGGTGTGGTTGCTAAATCCGCGCAATTCCCCCTTCATGTATGGTTACCAGATGCCATGGAAGGTCCTACTCCTATTTCAGCTCTTATACATGCTGCTACTATGGTAGCAGCGGGGATTTTTCTTGTAGCTCGACTTTTTCCTCTTTTTACAGTCATACCTTATATAATGAATATAATTTCTTTGGTGGGTATAATAACAATACTATTAGGAGCTACTTTGGCTCTTGCTCAAAGAGACATTAAAAGAAGTTTAGCCTATTCTACAATGTCTCAATTGGGTTATATTATGTTAGCTTTAGGCATGGGATCTTATCGAGCTGCTTTATTTCATTTGATCAGTCATGCCTATTCGAAAGCATTGTTATTTTTAGGATCTGGATCCATTATTCATTCAATGGAAACCGTTGTTGGATATTCTCCAGATAAAAGTCAGAACATGGCTCTTATGGGCGGTTTAACAAAATATGTGCCAATTACAAAAACTTCATTTTTATTGGGTACACTTTCTCTTTGTGGTATTCCACCCCTTGCTTGTTTTTGGTCTAAAGACGAAATTCTTAATGATAGTTGGTTATATTCACCGATTTTCGCAATAATAGCTTGTTTCACAGCAGGATTAACTGCATTTTATATGTTTCGGATGTATTTACTTACTTTTGAAGGGCATTTGAACGTTAATTTTCAAAACCACAGTGGCAAAAAAAATAATGCGTTCTATTCAATATCCATATGGGGCAAAAAAGGACCTAAAGTGAGAAAAAATAAAATTTTTTTATCGC